TTCGTCCAATTAATCCTTTATAACAATAAATAATATTTTTTTGTTGAAATATCGAATAGTTATTTTCTTTTATTTTAAACAATATTTGTGAAAAAGAAAGGTGTTGTAAATTAGTTGAAATATTTAATCGACAAAATTGCTGAGTTGTTCGAAAAAATTGACACCGACGAGCAATTTTTAAAGACGGAAATTGTTGTAATAAAGTACAAGTTAATAAACTTAATCCAAATAATAAAATGAGAGTAATAAACCACCATGTTTTATAAATATGATCAAATCCAAATCGAAGAATAATATCCCACGATAAAAACCCAAAAACTTTATTCGTTAGAGGGTAATTTAATTTATAAGTTTCAACTGATTGATCCTGCTCTATAACAGTTCCAATTATACTTAAACTAGCAATCATTAATAAAATAAAGATAGCAAATCGCAAATCAGCAATTGATTTAAAAACATTTTGTTTCATAAAAATTTTAATTCATAGAAATAGATTTTGAAGAGGCAAGCCGAATTCGGCCAGATACTGCCCAATTTTTTAGCTTTAATGTTTGATTATTTTCTAACTGGGAAAGAGGTATTAATTGGGTCAATGCTAAACAAATATCTTCAGTCGTAAATTCTCTTTTTTCATAAAAAGCATGATACATAGCTTCAATAATACTTTGACGGATTTCTGCACCTGAAAATGCTTCAGATAATTGAGCTAATTTTGAATAATCAAATGATTCCCAACGGTTAGGTCGAAATTCTTGAATATGGATTTTGAAAATTTGTTCTCGTTCTTGCTTTTGTGGTAAATCTAAGAAAAAAATTTCATCAAACCGACCTTTTCGAATAACTTCTAATGGTAATAAATCTACATTATTTGCTGTTGCAACTACAAAAACGGGCTTTGTTTTTTCGGATAACCAACTTATAAATGTAGCTAATACACGATTACTAGTACCACTATCTCCTGCACTAGTAATATTATTAAAAGCTTTATCAATTTCATCAATCCATAAAATACATGGTGAAATTGTTTCCGCTACTTCAATCATTTGTCGAAGACGAGATTCGGATTCACCCACGATACCGCCAAAAAGTTTACCAACATCTAACTTTAATAAAGGTAATTGCCATTCAGTAGCAATAGCTTTAGCAGTTAATGATTTTCCGGTTCCTTGAATTCCAACAAGTAATAAACCACGGGGAGTTGGCAATCCATAATTTGATGCTTGAATGCCAAAAGAAGTTTTTCGTTTTTTCAACCAATTTTTTAAATTATCAACACCACCAATTTTAGAAATTGTTTCATTTACTGACCAATATTCTAAAATTTCTGTTTGACTGATAATCTGTTTTTTTTCGTTTAATAAAAGTTTTATACTATTTTCATCAATTGTTTTATAAGTCGCAATAATTTTGGATAAAACACGTCGTATACGCTCAAGAGATAAACCTTGACATGCGCGGGTTAAATTTTCCAGGATTTGTTGATCAATTTCAATATTTAATGATTCAATTAATCGTTTTAATTCATAATTAATTTCACTTTCAACAGGTAATTGAAATTGTAAAATTGTAATTAGATCATATAATTCTTTTGGAATATTTAATTCTGAACCAATTATAATTATTGTTTTTGGTTGAAGTTTTAGAATTCGACTTATATTTTTTAATTTTCTTGAAATTGAAACATCTGTTAAAAATCTATTAAAGTCTTTTAATAAAAACAAAGCGGGTGTTTGAGCTGTTAAACGTTCCACAAGTTCAAGTGCTTGGACTGGATTTCGCTTCGCAAATCCTTCATTATTTGGGTTATTGGTATAGCCATCTATAAAATCCCAACTATAGATACTTCTATTCAAACTTGTTTTAATATATTTACGAATAATATACTCTACTCGATCTTCTTCAATTGTATTAATATAAATTATTGGATATCTAGCTTTTAACAATAGGGTTAATTCATCAGTAAATTTCATAAAATTATTGGATCAAAATTCTATTTAATAAATTACTATTATATTAATTTTACATAAAAAATTGTTTATTATTAGAGTAAACAAAACTGCTTAACTCTAATAATATAGTGAATTAATGTGAAATTGCTAATTTCTTTCGACCTTTTTTTCTTCGATTTCGTATTATTTTTCTTCCTTGAGCTGTTTCCATACGAGCACGGAAACCTGACACTTTTAACACAGAAGAACGACTTTTATTTGATAGAGTACGTTTTGTCATAAATATATTTCTTTTTTTTTTTTAGTAAAAACGAATGTAACCTTTACAAAATAAAGGAATGTAAAAAATCACGAATTAGTAAATGTCTTATTATTATGTTTCGATTTTGAAATAAATTATACGCTTCTTCTTTAAATTCAAACAATGGATTGCGTTGTCCATAACTTCTCCACCCAACAGCATCACGTAACAGTGCAATTTTTTGTAGATGTTCTTTCCAAGCAATGTCTGTATAGTAAAGAATAATTGTACGTTCAAAGGATCCAATTAAACCGATTTGACATATTTCAAATTCTAGAACTTTTGCTTCATAAGATAACCAAAATTCTTGAAATAAATAAGTTTTTAACTCAAACGCGTCTAAGCTATTTAAATTCTCCGTCAAACTTACAAATCTAGTTTTAAACAATTCTTCAATCAGAGAACTATTTTTTGTAATCTTTGAATCTTTCAATAGATTTATAATATCTTTAATAACTTGCTCACCATAAGCTAAAATTGTTTCACGGAAAGATTGACTTTCTAACAATTTTCTACGTTCATAATAAACTATATTACGTTGTTTATTTAAAATATCATCATAATCAAATAAATATTTTCGTCCATCATAATCTCTTTCTTCTACTCGTTTCTGGGCAGCATCTAAGCTTTTAGTTAGTAAACTTGATTCTAATGGTAGGTCATCTAAGAGCTGATTTTGCATAAAGTTTTGAAGCTTAGAACTTCCAAAATTTCGAAATAATGAATCTTCCAAACTTAGGAAAAATCTAGAAGTTCCTGGATCACCTTGACGTCCACACCTACCACGTAATTGATTATCTATTCGACGGGAGTTATTTCGTTCCGTACCGATAATATAGAGTCCACCTAGGTTTTTAACAATTTTATTGTTAATAGTTTGATTTTTTTTCTCAAATTTCCCTAATTCATTAAGTAAAAATTTAATTGAACATTGATAAGGGATTTTCGGGATTCTAATTTGATCAATTTCATTTAAAAGCTTTAGAATTCCAGTTGAGGATAAATTTAAAAACTTAGAATCATTTAATAATGAATTTAAAACACTTAAAAATTTATGTGACGTAAAATAAATATCATTTATTAAAGGGAAAATATTATTTAAATCTATTGAATTACTTTGGCGTTTATAAGAAACTAAAATGTTATAAAGTTGTTTGCGAACTTTAAATGTAATATTTCCACCTAATATAATATCTGTACCACGGCCAGCCATATTTGTCGCGATTGTAATACTTCCGATTTCCCCTGCTTGTGCCACAATCTCTGATTCTCGCTTTACATTTTCAGGTTTGGCATTTAACAATCTATAGGATAACTGATACTCTTTTAATAAATCAGCTAACATTTCAGAATTTTCAACAGTTGTTGTTCCAATTAAAATTGGTTGTTTTGTTTCTGCAATAGATTTACACTCCCGTGCAATAGCCGTCCATTTTGTTAAACTATCTTTATAAACAAAGTCCGGTAAGTCTTTTCTAAGATTGGGTCGAGCTGTTGGTATTTCTTCGACAGGTAAATTATAAATTTTTTCAAACTCCACTTCAGAAGTTTTAGCTGTCCCTGTCATACCTGATAATTTAGGATACAGTAAGAAAAAGTTTTGATAAGTGATTGATGCAGCTGTTTCTGTATTTTGTCTAATTGGAACTCCCTCTTTTGCCTCTACAGCTTGATGTAAACCTTCATTCCATCTTCTGTCTGGCATAATCCGCCCTGTAAATTCATCGACAATAATAATTTGATTATTTTGAACAATATAATGTACATTTCGGAAAAATAAGGCAGTTGCTTTAATAGCACTTAGAATATACGGAATCCAAGGGTCATTTGGATTATATAAATCTTCAACTTGCAAAATTTTTTCAATTTGATCTGTTCCTTGTTCAGTTAAAATGATGTTTCTGTTTTTTTCATCTACTTTAAAATGAACATTAACCTCTAAATATTCAGCAACTTCTGCTGCAACAATGTATTTATCAATACAAGTCTCTACTGCTTGGGAAATAATTAATGGAACTTGCGCTTCATCAATAAAAATTGAATCAACTTCATCTACAATACAATAATTAAATGGTGGTAAAACAACTTGGTTTAAATTTGATGCCATATTATCACGGAGATAATCAAAGGCTAACTCATTATTTGTTACATAAGTAATATCGGCTTTATAATTTTGTTGTCGTTCTAAAAAAGCCATATCTTCTTGAATTAATCCGGTATCTAACCCTAAAAAGCGGTAGATTTGGCCCATTGATATTTGGTCACGACTTGCTAAATAATCATTTACCGTAACAATATGTACACCTTTATTTGTTAAGGCATTTAAATAAGCTGGTAAAGTCGCAACTAATGTTTTTCCTTCACCAGTTCGCATTTCACTAATTTTTCCACTATTTAAAACTAAACCGCCAATTAATTGAACGTCAAAATGACGAAGACCTAAAGTTCGTAAGCTTGCTTCTCTTGTTATTGCAAAAGATTCAGCAATTAATGAATTCAAATCTTTCTCTTCTTGATATTGTTTTTTTAATTGAAAGGTTTTGTTCCTTAATTCTGTATCAGTTAATGTTTTTAAATTATTTTCTAGAGCATTAATTTGATTAATTAATGCTTGATATTGATTTGTGACTGAATCTTTAATAAATGGATTTTTTAGCATTTTAAAAAGTTTATAAAGTTCTACTAAGTAATAATATTTACTCTTTTATGTTGAGCATCTTTATAATCAAATTTTACAGTCCCATCAACTAATGCAAATAACGTAAAATCCTTTCCATACCCCACATTAGAACCAGGTTTAAATTTCATTCCTCTTTGGCGTATTAAAATACTTCCTGCTTTTACTTTTTCACCCCCAAATCTTTTAACACCTAAGCGTTTTGCATTTGAATCACGACCATTTTTTGTACTACCCGCACCTTTTTTATGTGCCATTTCTATATTCCTTAAGCATTTAATTAATATTTATTTCTTCAATCAAAACTCGAGTCAAATCTTGACGATGTCCTTGTTTTTTACGTGTTTTTTTCTTAGGACGCATTTTATAAACAATAGTTTTACGACTGCGTAAATGTTCTAAAATTTTTCCTTTAACTTTTACACTTTCTAAATAAGGTTTTCCAATTAAAAGTTCTCCGTCATTATTAACTAGTAAAACCCTGTTTAATGTAATTTCTTTTCCAAGTTCTGTAGGAATACGGTTTAAATCGTAATATTTTCCTGTTTCAACCCAAAATTGTCTTCCACTAATTTCTACAATTGCATATTTCATAATTTAAAAGATTGTCTCTTTTTATAAAATAATATTACAAAATATATTTTACTTACGTCAACTTAAATTAGAACAGGATAAATTCATAAATTTTTAAGTAACCATAATTCGTTATAAAAAAAGTCAAAAGCTTTAGATCGATGAGAATCCATATTTGTAATAATTGATAATGTTCGTGTTATTTTAATATTTTCAATTGTTATAATTTCAACTGTTTTTAATTCAATTTCTTTTTCTATAGCAGATGATGAAACAAAAGCAGCCCCTAACCCAAGACTGACCGCAGTCTTTATAGCTTCAATCGAATTTAATTCCATAACAACATTAAATTGTTTAGTTTGAATATTATTTTGAATTAAAATATTATCAATAAATTTATGGATTGTAGAGTTTGAATTTAATGTTATAAAATTTAAATGATAAAGGTCTTCTCTACTAATTATTTTTTTTTTCTTTCTTGCAAATGGATGTGACTTAGGAATTATCAAAATCAATTCGTCTTCAACAAAATTTTCAATTTCTAAATTTTTTTTTAAACCGTTTGGAATATCACCCCCAACAATAGCAATATCAATAAGCCGGTCAGAAACTTTTTTTGCAATAATTCGAGTTGAATCAATATCAATATTCAAGTTAATTTGTGGATAACTTTGAGCAAATAAAGTTAAAACACGGGGCATTAAATATGCCCCTATTGTTTGGCTTGCTCCAACTTTCAAATTTCCTCGCTCACCATCTTTTAAATCATTTAACGCCCGGCAACTTTCTTCGCATAGTGCAAGTATCCGTTCACAGTATTGGAGAAAAACGTTACCTGCTTCAGTTAAAGATATTTTATTTCCAGTTCTATTTAATAATAAAATTCCTAAACGGTTTTCTAAAGTTTTGATTTGTTTACTTAATGAAGGTTGAGAAACAAATAAAATTTCAGCTGCTTGAGTAAAACTTTTTTCGGAAGCAATCGCTTTAAAAATGCGTAATTGTTGTAAAGTAAATGGAAGAACCATATAACAAATATTCAAGAAGTTAATTAAAGAATTTTTTAAATGCGGATGGAGAGACTCGAACTCTCAAAACAAAAGTTACTAGGACCTAAATCTAGCGCGTCTACCAATTTCGCCACATCCGCGAATCTTTACTGACATAGAAATTAAAATTTGCTTATTATTTTAAGAACATTTGAAATTTTCTTAATATATGTTTAAATTTATACTAAGAAAATCTTAAAGTTATTCATCAACGTAAAGACGATATACAAAACTTGTAGTTTTACCTCGTAATATTGATTTCGCCAATGATAAAGATTTTTGTGCAGACTTTGCTGCTTTTCTTTTCCAATTAGCTTTACGACTATTCTTTTTTGCTTTTGATGTCCGTTTTTTAGGTACAGCCATAATTTTTTATCTTTATTTAAGATAGATTTTTAATTTAAATTTATTGTACAAAATAGAATTTAATTTGTCTAGATTTGTCCATATTACATTTAAAAAATTTATCAAATGACTTTAAAATTAGCTAAAAAAATTTGTAAACTTTTTAGAATAGCAATTACAAGACTATTTTTAGTTTTTCTAGCCTTGTAATTATTTTTTAACGTGATAAACGTTGAAGCTGTTGAATTGCTAAACGACCAATATTAAATAAAGCCCATGATGCTGCTACTAAAACAGGCGCAGCAATTACTAGTAAACGAGTATCCATAACTGATAATCCTCTAGAAATGTTAAAAATTTAAATACAGAAAATAATGTTAATGACTAGTATTATACTTAATATTATATATAAAACTTAAAATATTTTTTAAGAATAATTTTTTTAGAGTGGATAAAAAATTTCATAAACAGATTACTAGAAAAATATATTAAAATTATTTTTTTTTTAAGTTTGTCTAAAACTTTGGCATTGAACTATCTTCCCAGGAGGTCTCCCCCCAAGTATTGTCGTCGATTTATAACGTTTCACAACTGAGTTCGAGATGGATCAGCGTGGTTCCGCTCAGTACACTAAAAACACCAAAGCAAAAAATCTTTAAGATATTTTTTATACCTTAAAGATTTTAAAAATTCAAGTCCTCGGTCTATTAGGACATCTCAGCACATACATTACTGTACTTACACTTAATGCCTATCAAACGGTTAGTCTTACCGTGACCTTACTCACTTATGTGATGAGAATACTTATCTTGAGGTGGGCTTCCCACTTAGATGCTTTCAGCGGTTATCCACTCCATACATAGCTACCCAGCGTTTACCGTTGGCACGATAACTGGTACACCAGAGGTATGTCCTTCTCGGTCCTCTCGTACTAAAGAAGGCTCCTCTCAATATTCTAACGCCTACACCGGATATGGACCGAACTGTCTCACGACGTTCTGAACCCAGCTCGCGTACCGCTTTCATGGGCGAACAGCCCAACCCTTGGGACGTACTACCGCCCCAGGATGCGATGAGCCGACATCGAGGTGCCAAACCTCCCCGTCGATGTGAACTCTTGGGGGAGATCAGCCTGTTATCCCTAGAGTAACTTTTATCCGTTGAGTGACGGCCTTTCCACTCAGTACCGTCAGATCACTAAGACCGACTTTCGTCCCTGCTCGACTTGTAGGTCTCACAGTCAAGCTTCCTTATGCCTTTACACTCTAGATACGATTTCTAACCGTTCAGAGGAAACCTTTGTACGCCTCCGTTACCGTTTGGGAGGCGACCGCCCCAGTCAAACTGCCCGCCTGAAACTGTTCTTTGACCAGATAATGATTCAAAGTTAGAAATCTAACATTACAAGAGTGGTATCTCACTAATGGCTCCAATAATCCCACGAGATTATAATCAACGCCTCCCACCTATACTGCGCGAATAAAGTCCAATTTCAATTTCAAGTTACAGTAAAGCTTCATAGGGTCTTTCTGTCCTGGTGCAGGTAGTCCGCATCTTCACAGACAAGTCTATTTCACCGAGCCCCTCTCCGAGACAGTATCCAAATCATTACGCCTTTCGTGCGGGTCGGAACTTACCCGACAAGGAATTTCGCTACCTTAGGACCGTTATAGTTACGGCCGCCGTTCACCAGGGCTTCAGTTACCAGCTTCGCAATTGCTAACCAACTTCTTTAACCTTCTGGCACTGGGCAGGCGTCAGCCCCCATACATCGTCTTACGACTTAGCGGAGACCTGTGTTTTTGATAAACAGTTGCTTGGATCTTGTTATTGCAACCTTACGAATAAGGCACTCCTTCTCCCGAAGTTACGGAGTTATTTTGCCGAGTTCCTTAGAGAGAGTTATCTCGCGCCCCTTAGTATACTCTACCTACCCACCTGTGTCGGTTATGGTACAGGCGTTTTTTATCTATGACAGTGCAAGCTTTTCTTGGAAGTATGACATACACTACTTCGACGCCTTAGCGTCTCGTACTCACGTCTCAACTCAAAGCGTTTTCGCCGCTTCTCAACATCTCGAACGTTTAAACCGGTAAAACCAATGTCCGGCTAGCTTAGCCTTCTCCGTCCCTCGATATCAATAAAAAACGGTACGGGAATATTAACCCGTTGTCCATCGACTACGCTTTTCAGCCTCGCCTTAGGTCCTGACTTACCCTCCGCGGACGAGCCTTCCGGAGGAAACCTTGGGTTTTCGGGGTATAGGATTCTCACCTATATTTTCGTTACTCAAGCCGACATTCTCACTTCTGCTTCGTCCATACCCGCTTACGCTAATACTTCGACCTACAACAGAACGCTCCCCTACCGATATATCAATATATATATCGCACAGTTTCGGCAAATTACTTAGTCCCATACATTTTCGGCGCAGGTTTACTCGATCAGTGAGCTATTACGCACTCTTTAAAGGATTGCTGCTTCTAAGCAAACCTCCTGATTGTTTATGCACTCCCACCTCCTTTACCACTTAGTAATTATTTAAGGGCCTTAACTGGTGCTCTGGGCTGTTTCCCTCTTGACAATGGAGCTTATCCCCCACAGTCTTACTGGTAGACTATGCATTTAGTATTCTTAGTTTGCAACGATTTGGTACCGAATTACCAGCCCGCATACGTAACAGTGCTTTACCCCTAAATTATAACATCTACCGCTGCGCCAAAACGCATTTCGGGGAGAACCAGCTAGCTCCGAATTCGATTGGCATTTCACCCCTAACCACAATTCATCCGCTGATTTTTCAACATCAGTCGGTTCGGTCCTCCACTTAGTATTACCTAAGCTTCAACCTGACCATGGTTAGATCATCCGGGTTCGGGTCTATAACTAGTGACAAACGCCCTATTCAGGCTCGCTTTCACTGTGGCTTCAGTATTCACTACTTTAACCTGCCACTAACTATAAGTCGCCGGCTCATTCTTCAACAGGCACGCAGTCAGACGTTCTAGTCGTCCTCCTACTGCTTGTAAGTTTATGGTTTCATGTTCTTTTCACTCCCCTCCCGGGGTTCTTTTCACCTTTCCCTCACGGTACTGTTTCACTATCG